ATTTAAAGAGGAATAGTAATTTAACAAATATCATTGCCTTATAATAACAACACTTTTCTTTATATAACATAGAGAGATCCTAAATTAAATTCGTCTTATTAGAGAGATATATCCACTATAATTTAATAAAAATTAATTAGATATTATTTAAAGAGGAATAGTAATTTAAAGAGGAATAGTAATTTAAAGGGGAATTGGTATTTAACAAATATCATTGCCTTGTAAGGACAACACTTTTCACTTAGCTACCCCCTTAATTTATTACCTCAATAACTTATTTTATTACAAAAATAATAGACCAAGTCCCCAATCTGTAGCATTCGTTTAATGCCAGTCACTTGTCACCTGAGTAACCAACTATATAGTGTAAAAAAGCACCACTGGTTGCAAACCAGTAAGTGGATATACTCTCCTGTAGTTTTAATAAAATCTAAATAATGGGGGTATTGACCCAACTCTAGAATGCAAATCTAAGATTATTATTTAACTACCACTATTTAATAAAAAAAGATTTGAACTTTTAATCCAGAATTCAAATTTCTAGGGTATACCATTTACCTATTTAATAGGTTGAAGTTTAATGATTGAGCATTTGGCCGTTAACCAAAGAGAAGTAGGATTAAAACCTGCCAGCCTTTTATAATAGTCAAGAAGCTATGACTGTAGACTTAAAATCTATCAGCGGAAGTTAAAATCTCCCTTATAATTAGTGAATCAATTCCACCCCCTTTTTTATGGTTATATCCACCTTACCTCTCTTTGAGTCTTTTTAATTCCTATGTTAATCTCCGTAGCCCTACTTACACTTCTAGAGCGTAAGACCTTAGGCTACATCCAACTACGAAAGGGACCTAAATTAATAGGACCTCTAGGCCTCCTCCAACCATTTGCAGATGGACTAAAGTTATTTATTAAGGAGCCTCTAAAGCCTTCCAAAGCCTCAACTATTTTCTATATAACATCTCCACCTCTATTTTTCTTTCTGGCAATTCTTCTATGAAGAATTACTCCTGTAAAAAAAAGAAAAATAAAAATATCCCTTTCCTTTTTATTTATACTAACAATAACAAATTTAACCGTATACCCTATCTTGGGTGCTGGTTGATCGTCTAACTCTAAGTGGGCTCTCCTCGGGGCTCTCCGTGCTGTTGCTCAAACCATTTCCTATGAAGTTAGTTTAGGTTTAATAGTTATTCCCCTTGTAATTCTAGTGGGAAGTTGGGGTCTTACTTCATTTTCTTCATTACAAAGAAACCACATCTGAATTATCTATCCATGTTTACCTCTTTTTATGTTGTGATTTATCTCCAGTCTAGCTGAAACTAACCGAACACCCTTTGATTTGGCTGAGGGAGAATCTGAGTTAGTATCAGGGTATAAAGTAGAATATGCCGGAGCGGCCTTTGCCTTATTTTTTATAGGTGAATATGCTAATATAATTTTTATAAATATTCTTACTGTAGTCTTATTTCTGGGCCCCTATCAACCCCACTACAAAGCCTTTGCCTTAATAGTGAAGTCACTTATTCTTATATTTATCTTTCTTTGGGTTCGTTCTTCTTTCCCCCGGGTCCGTTATGACCAATTAATGGCCCTTATGTGAAAGAAATTCTTGCCTTTAACTCTTTCCCTTCTTCCCTTCTATTTTGTACTATCCTTAGTAACCAAAGCAATCCCCCCCCACTTTTAGATAGGTCCTTAATGGCAGGGGAAGGTAGCCGATAACTATCTTTTAGCTAGTTCAACTCTAGCCCTATCTCTATGTCAAAGAATATAATATATTTAAGCACTCTACTAATTAGTATAATAGGTACACTCCTTTCTAATAACTGGCTATGGATTTGATTTTGTATAGAGCTTAACAGTTTAGCCTTAATTCCTCTACTTAGTTCTAATATCACCCCACGTTCCCTTGAAAGAACTAAAAAGTATTTTTTATTCCAGGCAACAGGTAGTGCTCTACTCTTACTGGGTATACTACTACGAATGTTTTTTTCTGGCAGCCTGTTATTACAGGGTGATTATAATTGGTTAGAACACACTGTTATAATTGCAGCTCTTTGCGTAAAGATAGGCCTTTTTCCTACCCACTTTTGGTACGTCGAAGTTATGCAGGGAATTCCATTTTGGGGAGGCTTTTTAGTAACAGTACCTTCTAAGATTATCCCAGTGTATCTAATTCTTTTAATTAGAATAAATTCGTCTTTTTTATTTATGATTATTTTAAGAATTCTATCTATATTTATTGGTTCTCTATTTGGTATCCATCAACTTCAATTACGTAAGCTCCTTGCTTTGTCCTCTGTCGCCCAGCTTGGTTGGATAATCTTAATATTCCCCAATATATCTAACCTCTTTGGTGTTATGTTATTTAGTGCCTATATTATAATGATAACTCCTCTTTTTTGAATAGGAAAACTCTACTGCCTTGAACATATATTTAAGACTAATAAAATGAGAAATAAAATAGGGTTATCAAATGTATTCCTAATAAGTATATTATCCTTAGCCGGTTTCCCCCCCCTTTTAGGTTTCTTTTATAAGTTTATGATATTTTTTATTTTACTAAAAGTATATAGAATCATTATAGTTGGTTTACTTATTGGTGCTAGACTTCTAGCATTATATTTCTATTTTCAAATTTGTTTTGGGTTTTGTTATTTGCTTTGGCCCCTAACTAAGACGATCTTCTCCAATAGTTTTTTTACCATTAATTCCTCTCTTCCCTTTTGAACTATGATTATTACCAACACATTTATAATTTATAGCTTGTGAATAGTGAAACCCTTTTTAAGGGCCTTATTATAGAAAGTTAGTTAAATGAATAACATGGGTCTGTCAGTCCTACATTGTGACCCCCTAGTCACACCTTCTTTATGAAATCTTCTATTCGAAATTCTCATCCTTTATTAAGATTTGCAACTAATGCCCTTTGAGATTTGCCTACCCCCAGTAACCTGTCTATATGGTGGAAATTTGGTTCACTCATTGGCCTCAGATTATTTATTCAAATTTTAACTGGTATATTTCTTACTATGCATTATACACCAGACATCACAATGGCCTTTTCTTCGGTAGCCCATATTTGTCGGGACGTTAAATATGGTTGATTATTACGCAATATACACGCAAAAGGAGGCTCCCTTTTCTTTATATCCATTTACTTTCATATGGGTCGCGGGATTTATTATGGCTCCTACCTAAATAAAAATACATGAAAAGTAGGAGTCTTGTTGTTTTTAATATCAATCCTAGCTGCCTTTTTTGGATATGTATTACCTTGAGGTCAAATGTCATTCTGAGCAGCCACCGTTATAACGAACCTAGTAACCGCTATTCCCTATGTAGGTAAAGACATAGTTCACTGGATCTGGGGGGGGTTTTCAGTAGGCAACCCTACCCTCCATCGATTTTTTGTCTTTCACTTTTTATTTCCTTTCATTTTAATACTACTTAGTATTATACATCTGCTTTTTCTCCATGAAACGGGCTCTAATAAACCCTTAGGTATCCCCTCCGACCATGATAAGGTTACCTTTCATACTTATTTTAGCTCTAAGGATCTGATAGGATTTATTAGTTTCTTAATTCTACTCAGCACACTTGTCCTCTTATATCCTCTAATTTTAGTTGATTCCGAAAACTTTATTCCTGCTAATCCTCTTTTAACCCCATTACATATTCAACCGGAATGATATTTTTTATTTGCTTACGCCATATTACGCTCTATTCCTAAAAAGTTGGGTGGGGTTATAGCTCTTTTAGGAGCTATAATTATTTTGTTTTTTGTTCCATACCTTAATTTTTCCCTTAAAAAATCTAATAGCTTCCGTCCTCTTAGCCAAATAGCCTTTTGATTTTTTGTCAGGGACTTTCTGATTCTTACTTGAATTGGAAGCCAACCCGTCGAATACCCTTACATAATAATAGGACAATTGTCATCTCTCTACTACTACTTAAATTTTATTGTGATAGTACCTACGGTAAGAACCTTGGAGCGCCTCATATTAAAATAGTCCTGAAAGCTTTAAGCGACCTACTTTGTAAATAGGTAGAAGATATAATCTTATCTCATGACTTATTAATATATCTTAATCCAAAATAGGATTTAGGTTAAATAAACCAGTTGCCTTCAAAGCAATCAATAAGTTAATAAATCTTAATCCTAAATGATAGCCTTTTATCATAGATTAAACCTATACATCAGACGATGATTTTTTTCCACTAATCACAAGGATATTGGAACTCTCTATCTACTTTTTGGTACCTGGGCAGGTACCATAGGTACTGCCATGAGGAAAATAATTCGAGTAGAATTGTCCCAACCTGGCTCACTAATACAAAAAGACCAAACTTACAATGTCATAGTGACAGCTCATGCCTTAGTTATGATATTTTTTATGGTAATGCCCATAATGATAGGTGGCTTTGGTAACTGGCTAATACCCCTTATGATAGGGGCTCCTGATATGGCCTTCCCTCGAATGAATAAAATGAGATTCTGATTAATCCCCCCCTCCTTTTTATTATTAATCGCCTCAGCTGGGAATGAGAGGGGGGTTGGTACTGGTTGAACTATCTACCCCCCCTTATCTGGTCCCGTTGCACATGCAGGGGGCTGTGTTGACTTAGCCATATTTTCTCTACATTTAGCAGGTGCCTCTTCTATAATGGCTTCAATTAACTTTATAACTACTATTATTAATATGCGCGCACCTGGGATGACTATGGATCGCACCCCCCTTTTTGTCTGATCTATTTTAATAACTACCTTTCTCCTTCTTTTATCTCTTCCTGTTTTAGCCGGCGCCATAACTATGCTGCTTACGGACCGAAATATAAATACATCCTTTTTTGATCCTACTGGGGGGGGGGATCCTATTCTATTCCAACATCTCTTTTGATTTTTTGGTCACCCAGAGGTATACATTTTAATACTCCCTGGTTTTGGTATAATTTCTCATGTTATTACTAGCCGCTCTGGAAAGCAACAACCCTTTGGATACCTAGGCATGATGTATGCAATGATTACCATAGGCATACTTGGCTTTATTGTCTGAGCGCATCATATGTTTACAGTAGGATTAGATGTTGACACACGAGCATACTTTACTGCTGCAACTATGATAATAGCCATCCCCACAGGTGTTAAGGTTTTTAGTTGATTAGCCACCTTACAGGGAAATACTTTTAACGTTAAAAAAGCTCACCCTTCTCTTTTATGAGCCCTAGGCTTTATATTCCTATTTACAGTAGGAGGCCTAACGGGTATTGTGCTCTCTAATTCTTCATTAAAAGTCGCTCTTCATGACACATACTATGTAACAGCCCACTTCCATTACGTCTTATCTATGGGAGCTGTCTTCGCCATTTTTAGAGGCTTTAATCACTGATTTTCCCTTTTTACTGGAACACAGCTAAATACTACTAGAGCTACTGCGCATTTTATTATTATGTTTATAGGTGTAAATTTAACTTTTTTCCCCCAACATTTTCTAGGATTAGCCGGTATGCCTCGACGTTATTCAGACTACCCTGATGCCTTCGCTTTTTGAAATACTATTTCTTCTCTAGGTTCCCTTTTATCTTTTATAGGCACCATTGGATTTTTAACTATAACTGCCCTATCCCTTAAAAAAGAGAAAACTAATAAAAAAACAAATGAAATAATAACTAAATTGGAATGACATTATCCTAAGTATCCCCCCCAGGACCACACCTTTAATGAGATGCCAACTTCTTGGCTAAGAACAAAGAGAAAAATGCTTACTTAAAGACGTTAGTTTAATAAATAAAACAATTGATTTCGGCTCAGTAAATTTCAACAATTTTTGAAACCTCTTTATGCAAATTATTTTATTTATTCTATTATTTTCTACTCTTGCCTCTATCTTGAGTATCTTTTATTATAAGCAATTTCTTTTATCTATTTTAATAGCCCTAGAATTACTTTTATTAAACTTGATAATATTAAAAATTATAGCTTCATTTAATTTGAATTTACATTATAGCCTTTCTCTTTCTTTATATATCCTAACTCTTTCTGCAGTTGAAGCCAGAATAGGCATCTCAATTCTTTCCCTTCTCTCCCGTAATTTTAACTCTAATAGTTTTACCACTATTAACCTCTTAAAGAAATAAGTGTCACATCCACAACAAATAACTTTCCAAGATGCCGCCTCCCATTTAATGGGAGAATTTCATCATTTTCATGACTTTTCCATGATCTTTGTAGTAGCTATTACTATATTAATTATTTACGTCCTTTCTCTTCTTTTAATTAGTTCTCCCACACACTGAAAGTTTACTGAGAAGCAACAGGTAGAACTTTGATGAACCATATCTCCGGGTTTTGTATTAATAGCTCTTGCAATCCCTTCAATAAAATTACTCTACTGAATGGATGAGGGTTCTAATCCTAATGTAACCATTAAGACTATAGGGCACCAATGATATTGATCTTACGAGATATGAGATAAACAATTAATTGTAATTGATTCCTACATGATTCATCTGGAAAACTTAACCCAAGAAGGACTTCCCCGACTTCTAGAAGTAGATAATCGTCTTGTAATCCCATATAAAACAGATATACGAATTATTACCTACTCCACCGATGTAATACATGCTTGATCCGTACCACAGCTTGGCCTTAAGATGGATGCCGTGCCTGGGCGTCTTAATCAAGTCTTTATAAAGGTGGACCGACCTGGTATATTTTATGGTCAGTGTTCCGAGATTTGTGGTGCTAACCACAGATTTATGCCTATAGTTGTAGAGGCAGTAAACAAAGAAACATATCACAACTGGTGCAGAAAAATTTCTGAGTCCTAAACCTTAATTAGCTTATATAAAGTTTATGACTCTTAATCATACTAAAGTAATTTTACTATTAAGGTATGCCACAACTTGACTTTACACTATGATTAATTAACTTATTAATCTGTTGACTAGCTTTTTTCCTCTCTTTTACTTCAGTATTATGTTCCCACTTCGAATTAACTCACCCTCTTTTTTCTCCCCTTCAAATTAATCCCCTAAATACTAAATGAATATGACAATAAATAATATTTTTAATCAATTCCTCCCTGCAAAGATTTCCATCTTCTCACTATCCTTAATAGGAAGCCTTATTGCCCTTGCCTGACTATGATTTAATAGTAAGACACACTATACAATTAGACAAAAAAAATCACCTATTATATTCCTTATGTTGCTCTTCAACTTATTATTGAAGAAAATAAATATAAAGATCTGTCCCTGGAACCCTTGTCTTTTTTCTCTTTTTATAATTATTCTAAGCTATAAATTACTGGGTTTGATACCTTACACCTTTTCCCAGACCTCTCACCTCAGATTTACATTAAGGCTATCCATTCCCCTTTGAATCAGAATACAAGTTGTGGGATTTAAGACTGACTGAAAGCACAAGATTAGAAGTTTATTGCCCCAGGGTACACCTACTTATCTAATTCCTATAATGATTATTATAGAAACCATCAGAATTTTAATTCAACCAATCACTTTAGGTTTCCGTTTAGGAGCAAATCTTCTTGCAGGACACCTCCTTATATTTCTATGCTCCTGTACCATTTGAGAAGCAATAAGTATTACACCCTCTTTTGGATTTCTTTCACTCACCCTCATAATAATTCTCATAATTCTTGAGCTAGCAGTTGCCTTTATTCAATCCATAGTGTTCCTTATACTGAGTAAGAGATATCTAGAAGAAAACTTAAATATTTAATTATGAATACCAACCTTAAGCACCAACATCCATTTCATATAGTAGACCGAAGACCCTGGCCCCTAGGGGCCGCTATTGGTATCATGGTTATTACAACAGGCCTAGTCAGTTGGTTTCAAGGAGATAATCTTTTAACAATCTTCCTAGGCCTCTTTATTCTCATAATTATTCTATCATTTTGATGACGAGATATAATTCGTGAATCTACTTTTCTAGGCATGCACTCAACTTACGTAGTTCAAGGCCTAAAGATCGGTTTTATTTTATTTATTATTTCAGAGATAATGTTTTTCTTTTCTTTTTTTTGAGCATTCTTTCATAGGGCTCTCTCCCCCACCGCTGAAATAGGCATGTCCTGGCCACCTACTGGAATTCAATCGATAGGACCCTGAAATATCCCCTTACTAAAAACGGCAGTTCTCCTTTCTTCAGGCTCATCTCTAACTTGGTCACACCACAGCCTACGTGAGGGACATTATTTTGAATCCCTCTCCTCTCTACTTATTACTATTCTCTTAGGATTTTGGTTTACCCTTTTACAAGCTTATGAATATTGAGAAGCTTCCTTCTCTATCGCAGATAGAGTATATGGTAGAGTTTTTTTTGTTACAACAGGTTTTCATGGATTACACGTCATCATTGGCACCGTTTTTTTATTTATTTGCCTCATCCGTCTCTTTAAGGCTCATTTTTCCTCTTCTCATCACTCTGGCTTTGAGTGTGCTATTTGATACTGACACTTTGTAGACGTAGTTTGAATTTTTTTATTTATATGCCTTTATTGATGAGGCGGAGTATAAAAGAGAACAGGAATTAAACCTGCATCACTTTAGTTTCAAACTAACTGCATTACAATCTGCCATCTCTCTATGTCCCTAATAAACTACTTAATTATATGCTTTATATTAACCTTACTAATTAGTACCATAGGTAAGGTCCTACCCTCTCATAACCCAAAAAATCAAAAGTCATCTCCTTATGAGTGTGGTTTTGATCCTATTAACTCCTCTCGTTTGCCTTTCTCCTTCCGCTTTTTCCTCATAGCTCTCCTCTTTCTTCTTTTTGACCTAGAGATTGCAATTCTCCTCCCCCTCCCACTTTCTTCTTCCCTTATAGGTAAAAACTATATTTTTATTTTTTTTATCATATTCTTACTTATTCTAACTATTGGCCTTGTCTATGAGTGAATCTCGGGGGGGCTAGATTGAGCAATATTTTAAATATGTTAACTTTAATTTTATCAGCTATTGGTATTATATTAACCTCCTGGAAAACTCCTAAAACCAAGATTTGAGAAACTATAATTTTTCAATTCTCTATCCTCTTCTTGGTATCATGTTTTACTTATAGTAGAACTAATAAAATTTATTGAAGCCACTTATCTTCCTCCTTAGTCATTGATAATATTAGTGCCCCCCTTATCATTTTAAGATTTTGACTTGTTCCTGTTATCCTCCTCGCTAGTGTGAACAACCTCCCTAACCTTAATAAAAAATCAATAAGTTTATTTGTCACATTACTCACTTTTATATTGGTGTCATTGCTAATAGCATTCACTACTACAAACCTGATTATTTTTTTTATCGCCTTTGAAACTACATTAATCCCTACTCTTCTAATAATCTCCCTGTGAGGATTTCAAAGAGAGCGTGTAGAAGCTGCATACTATTTCATTTACTATACCCTCATTAGGTCACTCCCTCTACTTATTAGATTAATAATAATTTATTTAAAAGATTATAATACTAACTTAATAATTATTAATTGAACTCCCTCAAAGTTAATCTCTACCCCTCTTACTCTTTTTTGTGTAATGGCCTTTCTTGTAAAGGTCCCAATATACACTTTTCACCTCTGACTGCCTAAGGCTCATGTTGAAGCACCTGTAGCAGGATCAATGCTCCTCGCCGCCATTTTGTTAAAGATGGGGGGCTATGGATTTATTCGGTTACAACATTACTTTTGATACCCTGTCTCCGATATTATTTCACCCCTACTTATTATATTCTGTTGCTGGGGAGGGGCTCTATCCAGCCTCATTTGTCTATCTCAGACAGACCTAAAGTCACTAATAGCCTACTCTTCAGTCTCCCACATGAGCTTTATGATAGCCGGCTTAGCAACCGGAACTAATATAGCTCTTAGAGCTAGTCTGATTATAATGATTTCTCATGGTTTAGTATCATCTGCCCTATTCGCTCTAGCGAATATATCTTATGTCCGAAGAGGTTCCCGTACACTGCTAATAAATCGCAGCCTAAAGTCATCCATTGGCCTCCTCCCCTTTCTTTGACTCTTAATGGTTACGGCTAATCTTGGTCTTCCCCCACTTCCTAATTCCTGGGGAGAAATCCTTACTTTATCCTCTATTATTAATTGAGGACCTTTTTCTTTTTTTGCCATAATTTTAGGTTTAATTTTTACCAGAATATTTAGATTATCAATTTATCAACTACTAAAAAGTGGCTGATCCCATAAGTGAAACACGATGAAAAAAAAAATAACTGAACGCGAAAAACAACTTATTGTTCTTCACGTCCTACCTCTAATTGGTTTAATTATAATTCCCAACCTTTTTTCCTATTCGATAATAGTTTATAAAAATAGTAGCCTGTGATGCTGAAGATTAAGGTTAGACCCTTATGTCGACCAGGGATAATCCGACCATTCTTATCCTGCTAAGTTAAAGAATCCGTGGTTTAACTCCATGGTATCCCTGATGTTAATAGGAATTATTAGTTTTACGTCTTTATTCTTGATTGTTTTATATAAAGTATTTAAAAATTATAATAAGGGTCTAATCCAAGTTTTATTTAACTCTTCCCTTATCTCCTCCTTAATTTTACTGTATTGATTTATAACAGATAATCCCTCTTATATAATTAAAATTAATTGATTTTATTGAAACTTAAACACTATAAGCCTCTCCCTCATAATTGACCCTACTTTTATTTTGTTTTCTACAATTGCTATTTTTGTTAGTTGGTCTATTGTCGAATATTCAACTTATTATATGGTAAAAGATCCCAATCGACGAAGATTTGATAATATTTTAATTTTATTCCTAGCCTTTATGTTAATCCTCATATCCTCTAACAACCTATTTACCCTATTTATAGGCTGAGAAGGAGTGGGAATTTTATCATTTATACTTATTAGCTGATGAAGTACCCGAGCCACTGCCAAAAGTTCTGCCCTACTCGCAATAATCTATAATCGAATCGGTGATAGAGGTTTAATTCTATTTATGGCCATATCTTTACTCAAATTTAATTCCTTAAATCTAAAAGAAATTATCCAATTAAAAAAAATCAATAAATTGCCTAACATAGCAATACTAGGCATAATCTTGGCTGCCTCCGGCAAGTCCGCCCAATTCATTCTTCATCCGTGACTACCCGCCGCCATGGAGGGACCCACTCCTGTCTCCGCCCTTCTTCATAGCTCCACAATGGTAGTTGCTGGGGTTTTCCTTTTATACCGTTGTAGTCCCCTACTCCTTTCTTTAACCTGAGCTCTTCCCCTAATTTGTATAATTGGAGCCATAACCGCGCTATTTGCGGCTAGTTCTGCCCTATTTCAATATGATATTAAGAAGATAATAGCCTACTCCACCACTAGTCAATTAGGCTTAATGATAATAGCCCTGGGCATTAAAGCCCCCAATTTAGCCCTCTTTCACATTTGTACCCACGCCTTTTTTAAGGCTCTTCTATTTCTCTGCTCTGGTAGTATTATCCACAGCCTCAACAAAGAACAAGATATTCGCAAGATGAGCTTTAGAAACATCTCACTACCCTTAACAAATAGTTGTATTATAGTAGGCAGCCTTGCCCTTTGTGGCCTGCCCTTTTTAGCAGGCTACTATTCTAAGGACTTAATACTTGAAAATAGGCAAAATTATGTCACAAAAAAAATTAGAATAATAATGGCACTGATTGCCACCTTATTTACGGCTATCTATAGATTACGCCTTATATACTACCTGGCCTTCCCCAACCTTAAAACAGGTCCACTAAACCCGATTACAGAAGAAAACTCAAAATTGATCAACCCCATAATTCGGCTAACCACGGGTGTTTTTTGTTCAGGTTGAGCCCTCTCTCTAAGAACCTTCAATAATTTGTTGATTAAATTACCTCACATTAATAAGTTAATTCCTCTTCTTATGACACTAAGCGTAATTAGACTTATACAAATCCTTTTGACTCTTCACCCTCTCAATAATACTCCCCGATTACTTTCTCTTTTTAAATTTTTTAGCTCCGAGTGGTACTATAACCGTATATTGCAACCCACATTCCTCAAATTATCCCTAAACCTAAGAACATGAGGAGTTTTACGGACCCTAGACCAAGGCTGAATTACACTTATTGGAGCTGGCGGAATATCTGCCTCTGTCCTTCAAATAATACCTACCATACAGAAGACACAATCAGCGAATATCTCCTCCTATATTTCACACCTTAGCCTTTTTACCCTAGCCTTCTTTTTACTAATTAATTTTTATTAATTCGCCCCCACTATACATAAAAAATCCCCCGATTAAAAAAAGAACTCTAGCTGCTCTAAAGGGCTCGTAACCTCACCATCCCGTGCTCAAACGCTAACACTAAAACGATAATCAATGCTAAAAGCAAAATAAAACCTACTAAACACGTAACAACCCCTAGCCCATTAAACACCCCCAATAACCCCAGTTCATTTGACATGGTGCATAATGTTAAATTTAGATCACCAAAGTGTCACCTAAAATTAAAAGATGAAAAAACCAAAGAACCACCTAATAGAAAAAAAATAATCTCCCCTCAACTGGTGCCCGGATAACGCTCTGCCGAAAGTATTGTAGAAAATAAAAATACAACCATCATACCACCAACATAAATTAAAATTATGACTAAAGAAAAGAACGGCATTCCTCATAAAAGTAGGTAAACCAGAAAACCTAAGCTTTGGAACAAAACGCCAAGCAGACCATAAAAGGGAGAACCCCTGAAAACCAAAACTAGACCTCCAAACATAATAAAAAATAAGATAAGTTCCACTTCGAAGATATAAACCCAGACGCAGCTAACGGGGGGGGGGGGTATCTAGGGTTTGGGTTTTTCTGTACTTAGGTTATCTGACGCCTGCCGTATTTTACAACGCCAGTCGCTCTCTTTTGAATTTAGTTAGTCGCTTAGCTCCTTTTAGACTTTAGTTTTTTACTGTCACAATGTTCCTTAGAGGCTACTAATTATTAAAATTTTTCTTTTTTTTTTTGGCAGGGGTCTAGAGTAGTTACTTGGGTCTCTTTTATATTTGTTTTGACCTTGTTTGTGGTTTAAACAAATCTTCTGATTGGAAATCAGATATATATTTTTATAATAACAAAGTTTTGAAAAATAGTTATGGAAGTTGAAACTAAAATAAAGTGGATGTTAAAAAACAGCCTTATAAAACTTTAGACCACATAGTTGTGTACAAGTTTTAAATATCTGAATTGTTTGTGGATCAGTTATAAGGATTAATACTGGCTTACCATGATATTGGAGATACGTAATATTCTGTCCATCTCTTCCTAATATTGGTAAATTTATTGCCAGTCGTAAACCTGGATTGTAAAATTCTTTAGCCATTATCCACTGATTTTGTGCATGAAATGGGACCTTTCTTCAAGGCTCAAAGTGACAAATGAATTCTGATCTAATAAGAATGGCACCAGGATCTGCCTCAGGAGCCAAGAGATCGGTCTCTTGTAATTTGTATGAGAACATTAACATATGGTTAAATAAACCATTAAAATCTATACCTCCTAAAGCTTCTTTAGGAAGTCAAAATGCATTAAACAGGTCAAAGGTTAAGTATATAATTGCTGGCGACATATCAGATAACTAACATTAGTATCTCCCGGGCCTAAACCAAGTATTTTAATAAACTACATCTGAAAAATTTATTAGATTCCAGACTAATTATCTAACCAAATTAAGAAAAGGGATAATGTATGAGAATAATAGCTATAGACTATTAGAAGATAAATCTAGAATAGACACCTATGTTTATAAGACCTAGGGAAACTTATTGATTGTGTTATACTTTTCAGGAAAAAATATAACAAAAAGGTTTTTAAAGCCCTATGACTTAAATAGTAGGCTTCTTAAGATAAACTAATAATTACATATAAAATAATAAGTCACACTGTTGTCTAATTGTGGTTAGAGTCTTTATCGTTTGAAGGTCAGTAAACTTAATAAAAACTGGTTGTCCTTCGAAACGTAAATCAGTTAGAAATTGTGGATCTAAGCCCAATATAGGAATATTATCACCATACCGTATATAGGGTAACCAAAAATGGGATCTTTTAATAAAGTGAGTATGAGGAATAAGAGGCAAACTATACCAAGGTTGTACTTGACAAAGGAACTCAGTACTCACTAAAACCTCATCTGAGATAGCCTCTGTGGCTTCTATATCCGAGGGAAGGACTTTATAACCTTCTATTAATTTTTGTTTAAGGACAGCCAAGAAATTATAATCAGCCAGAATGGCATCAGGAAAGGATAAAGCATTAAATAGGTTAAAACCCATACAAAGGATATTAGTTATCATAAATCAAACACTAAATAAATAGTGACCTCACCCTAATTAGGCAATTTTTAATCCTGATGTATGGACATATTTTGATTATTAAAGTTGTCAGCTTAGTCTCTCACTAAATTTCTATTATAGGATTAGTGTATGTGATTTGTTTGTCGATTACAATACATCTAATTTGATTAGATGGTTTTATTATTACAAATTATTTGTTTTATTTTTTCCAATTTTTTTCGGCAAATTAGCTTTTGCCATTGTTAGTAATCCTAAATTCCTTTCGTACAAAGAGGATCTATAAAAATAGATAGAAACTGTCCTGTCTCACGACGGACTGAACTCAGATCGCGTAAGATTTTAAAGGTTGAACGAACCCACCCTTGAAAGCGGCTACACCTTCAGGTTTTCTTGATCCAACATCGAGGTCGCAAACTTTCTTGTCAATATGTACTCTCAAAAAAAATTACGCTGTTATCCCTATGGTAACTTTTTCTAATGATCATGAAATATGGGTCAATTATTGACTCAAGCCTTTATAATTATAGTCTTGTCTTATTTTAAGACCAGTTGCCCCAACCAAAGTTTTTTCTATTAATATTTTAAAGTAAAAACTAAAGCTCAATAGGGTCTTCTCGTCCCATTTAATCATTTAGGTTTCTTCACCTAAATACTAACTTCAATCTATATAAAGAAAGACAGTACTCTCCTCGTCGAGCCATTGATTCCAGCCTACAATTAATAGGCAAATGATTATGCTACCTTTGCACGGTCAGAGTACCGCAGCCGTTTAATATATAAATTATCACCGGGCAGGCATAGCCCCTCAATTAAATGCTGGGGGTGATGTTTTAGGTAAACAGGCGAGAGTGAATTTTGCCGAGTTCCTCTCCTTATATTTTATTTTTATTATTAGTCTAAAATAAGAAAATATAAAAGTAATCATCACTTCAATACTCTGATTCTTTTAATAAAAAAGCCTAACTAATTTTACTCATAGAACCATTATAACTAGATTAATATTCTACTACTTAATAAAATTTCATGAGCACAGAAAACTTTTGAGTCAAAAATTAATTATTTACCGAAATGAGATGCTCAAACGCACTCTTAATAGTTAGATGCTAAAATCTTACTGCTCAAGACCATTAAAAAGTATTTATTGTCTTATCTCAAATAAAAAGGTTTTTCCTCCAAGAGCTTCTTGATCAACCAACAAGCTCTCCATAGAAAGATTTCCATTTTTAGCTAATACTAACTTCTTAAGTAAAAAGCTATCACAAAATTCGATAAGCATATCACCACTATCTCTTCCTCGGGTCTTATTTTTTCTACAATTAGACCTGCCATACTATCATGGGGAAAAAAATAGCTCATTTTGTTTCGTTTATAAAGAGTAATTCTTTATTTATTAAGTTCTCCATAATACAAAAGGTAAAGCCTACAACTTTCTTTTTAAACTTTTTCTTTATCTTAATTCTAACTTCCTTCTCAGTACTAATTCTATAGGTATTTCTTTAAGTTCAATAAATATTACTGAAAGTCCTCTTTTATAAATAATAATTTATCTTATAATAGCCAAAAAATATTTTAACTCTTTTTTTATCCTATTTTACTCAATAGGCTCCTCCCTAAAGTAAAAAGAAAATTTTCATTCCTATATTTGAATCATGAGCCCAATAGTTTATTTAACTTATTTTACAATATTATCACCATTTCCATGGATTATAGGAGGAGATTTCACTGCCTCGTATTGGAAGAGGGCTGAATGAAGAAACTCCTAGTATTTGAATAATAATTATTGATATTAATAGTGTGTGTTTAATCATATTGCTTAACATTTTAGTTTTATAGAGGTAACTACACCTATTTATTTTTAAGGAAAAAAAACACAAAACAAAGGGTCGAATAAGAGATTAGACTCAAAAAAATCTGCATCTAAAACAAGGAAACTCAAGGGGTCTGAAAAAAGATAATTCAGGAAAAAATAGAATGCTAAGGAGAAAAAATAAACACAATAAAAAACAATAACTCAGAAAATAAGAGGCAATAAGAGAAAACCTCTTGTTAAAAATAAAAGTAACATTAGCAAAAGAAGATGGTGTAAAATATGATTCTTGTTAGTCATGTTGTTACTTTGTTGGTCCAAACTTATATATAAATAACTTATTATAATTACGACCAAAATGTTTTCACACAAATTCTACACTTGTATGAGGGGCATCCGTAATTACTAGCGGTTCTATAGGATAATAAACAATAAAATATTTAAATACGTGTGTTCGTCTGGGTATGCAAGTTTTAAATGTATCACTCAACTCCCCTAGTATTCGGGGATCAGACGCATGTATTTGGTTTAGGACGGTATTTCAAGGAAAGCTATTTCAAGGCTCAAATAGTCATACAAAATCGTAAGTACTTAAAGGAGCGCCAACCATATTACTAAGGATAACTTGGTTATTAAAAGTCTCTATTAGACTAGATTCTGTAGTACGGGAAAAACAGCTAATAAACTCAGCTTTATTCATAGAAGCGCCGGGTTGGATCTTGCAGTCAATATATTTTTTGAAGTATAAAATGAAGGAATCTGAAAATCCCCGTGTACATTCTATATAGGTTCCATTAATTAAATAGTAATCTATAAGTTGTTCGAAAATTTCAGAGAGTCAGTATCTGACATCAAAGACTCCCAAAGTCTTAATTTTAATAAACTACCTCTGCTACTATCAGCCAGGCTGCACCTTCCGGTACGCCTACTTTGTTACGACTTACTATAGGTTAACCCCATAGGTGACGGGCGATGTGTACGCAATTTAGAGCTTACTTCATATACTCTCTCTCCTAGTAAATTACTATCAAGTCCTCTTTTAATAATTTATTTCATCATCTTATCCATATCTAATTTCTTATCACCAATTAGGTATTGTAGCTCATCCTCACCTCCTCATAGGCTCCGTCTCGATCTGACATCCGTCCTTTTATATAGGAATTACTAGCCTTCTAGTTCACAATGAAAACTTAATGACGATGATATAGAGGCTGAACAAACAAGAAAAGGTTAGGTATAATGTGGACTATCATTTTATTCAGACAAGCTCCCCTAATCAGAATTAAATCACCGCCAAGTTCTTTGTTTGTCAAAGATTTCCTTCTTACACTACCAGCATTAACTTTATTATTAGGGAATAACTGGATATCAAAACCAGGTTTAGGCCCCTATTTTCACAATCTCTTCTTATTTTTAATTAGGACAACAAGAATTAAATTCTACCTTTTTTTTTTATCTCCCTTTCTTTTTATTAAGAATATTTGTATTAAGCTACTTATTATGTTAAAAAAACTGTTCGTTTAACCGCGACTGCTGGCACGATATCTCCGTCAGTTTACCTTAATTATATGATTAAATCACCTTCTCAGGCAAAGTTTAATATTTAATACTGTAGGTGTGACGCTATTTAACAGGCATTCTACTTTAAATAAAATAGTAACACTTCCGACTCATTAACAAGAAAATTTTGAATTTATTATCTAACTCTCTCGGGTCCTCACCGGGGCGCTCACTAACTTACATGTATAATTCTTTAATATCTTAACAAAAAAAACCAGAATCAAATTCGTTAACAAAAGAGCCTATAATAAGCCCAACTTAACAGCTTCAGAGTTAAATAATATTTTTACTATTTTATTAACTGATAATTCCTATAACAGAATTAATTCTTATTCCTGAAAAGGGAATTTTATAGAAAGAAAAGCTATTGTTTTAATTAAACTATAAGAATAATTTATTCACCACCCTTCCCACCACTCTTATAAGAGAGAAAACTTCCTCGTTTTTGATTTTACAAACCAACACCTACATCTCAGCCACCTTATATCACAGAAAAGACTGCCACAAAAACTTTTAATTCAAGAGGGAAATCCTAAATTATATTCGTCTTATTAGAGAGATATATCCACTATAATTTAATAAAAATTAATTAGATATTATTTAAAGAGGAATAGTAATTTAACAAATATCATTGCCTTATAATAACAACACTTTTCTTTATATAACATAGAGAGATCCTAAATTA